GCCGACCATCGATGAACTGATCGGATTAACCAACCAAAGTTAGCTTCAGTCATTATATATTGAACAGAAGCAAAAGCATCCGTAACTGTCGGACGATAATAAAAAGTCATAGCAAACCCTGTAGCTACTTGTACTAAAAAACATGTAAGCGTAATTCCTCCTAGACAATAAAATATGTTGACATGGGGAGGAACATATTTACTAGTTATATCATCAGCAATTGCCTGAATCTCAAGACGTTCTTCGAACCAATCATAAATTTTATTGAGATAGGTAAACCGAGGTACTCCCCTCTGAGAACCGTATATGAGAATTTAATCTCGTACGGCTCAAACATAAAGACCAAAATACAAGATTCTATCGGATCTGCGTTCGAAACTGTCTTGTCTAATTATATGATTCACTCTTTTCTGATGATATGAACGAATAAAAATCCGAAAGTTATTTATTGTGGTTATAATGCCAAAACCTCAAGTCGGCTCATTCATCTATATGTTGACCAGGCCTCTTGACTTTTCTATAATTACCTATTTTTTTTGTAATTTTTATTTGTGCGTGATGAAACTTTACAATTGTTTTATTTATTAGTGATAGGAATTTTCTTGTTAAGACCTATTAATCAATTACAACCTCAGATTCATACTAGAACCACGATGAGTCAATAAAACCCGGTCAAACTAAGCCCTGAAATTCCTTGAGTAAGAACCGTTGGATCATCATTTATTCAATGAATAGGCATAATGACTAAAAATCCAAAGAGACCCTTGGACTTCGATCAAAATAAGCATAAACGGGAGTTTGAAAGAAAAAAAGCTTTCAATTTATAACCTAACTCTAAAAAAAATGTGTAAGTCCGGCCACGAGTTCTGAATATTAAGTCTGAATCATAGTTCTAATACTTTGTAATCTATTTTATATATTTCGTGCTTCAGATACTAAGAGAATATCCGACGAAATAAAACTATCTCTAGCAAGATAAGATGACAGGACATACCTATTCGCTGTACTATCCATAGGATCCATTATAACAAGTCACACACTCATATTCCGGAAATAAAGAAACAAATAAATTTCACGGTCGAGCTACCAAATATAGAATGGGCTAGAAATCAGAGACCTACATACTTCACTTTGTCTTGAAAAACTAGTTAATAGAATCTAATTCATTGAAATTCCGTCCAGTAAAATAGAAGAATTATAAATCTCCAAAATAATGGATAAGAATATCGCAAATAGAGCCATTGCAATACCCATAAAAGGAGTAGTTCCCCACCCAGGAGCCACTTTACCATATTCTGAATTCAAAGGTTTCAATAAATCTCCTACAATAGTTCGTCTTGAACCAGATCTAGAACTACCGTCAACGGTTTGTGTAGCCATAAATCCTATTTGTTATTCATTGAGCTCTGTTGACTTTGTATACCATTCTGTTGTAAATAAATGATCTTAGCATAGATCACTTGTGGTCTTGAAACTCTATAATAATGGAAACAGCAACACTAGTTGCCATCTTTATATCGGGTTTACTTGTAAGTTTTACTGGGTACGCCTTATATACTGCTTTTGGGCAACCCTCTCAACAACTACGAGATCCATTCGAGGAACACGGAGACTAGTTGAAGCAATGAGCCTCCCAATATTGAAGGCTCATTACTTTCAATTGAGATACAGAAAAATCATTTTGTCTTTTTAGTTGGAACTTTAGGCGGTTCTCGAAAAAAGATAGCGAAGAAAATGATTCCTAGAGTTGAGACTAAAAGGAATGTATAAACCAAAGCTTCCATAGATTCTATCGTGGTTTACAATTATAGCTTCCATACCTGTTTATTTCAGATCGTCTCCCTGATAAAGAAAGAGCAGGGCAAGAGTAAAAAAAAATACAGCGATTAAAATCAAGATTTGTTTGGTATCCTATACCAAATTACAAAACTAAATACAAAAAATACAAATATATATATATATATATTATATCAGACTACTTGTCTTCTTGTAGTTGGATCTCCAAGTTTTTGGAATGCTCCAAATTCCACCTGAGCATCCAAATCTGGGTCAATACCAGCAAAAACATCCCTGAACAAGGTTCTAGCACCATGCCAAATGTGTCCGAAGAAGAAGAGCAGAGCAAATGAAGCATGTCCAAAAGTAAACCAACCCCTCGGACTGCTACGAAAAACACCATCAGATTTTAAAGTAGCCCGATCTAATTCAAAAATTTCACCCAATTGAGCACGTCTAGCATATTTTTTCACAGTAGCAGGATCGCTATAACTGACTCCATTGAGCTCACCACCATAGAACTCAACAGTTACACCTATTTGTTCGACACTATATTTCGATTCTGCCCTTCTAAAAGGAACATCGGCTCGAACAATCCCGTCTCCGTCTACCAAAACAACTGGAAATGTTTCAAAAAAAGTAGGCATACGACGTACAAAAAGTTCATGCCCTTCTTTATCTCTAAAGATAGGGTGTCCTAACCAACCAACAGCTACGCCATCCCCATTATCCATTGAACCCGCTCTGAACAATCCCCCTTTTGCCGGATTATTGCCGATGTAATCATAAAAAGCTAATTTTTCAGGAATTTTAGACCAAACCTCAGATAAACTTTTATTTTCAGCTAACCCAGCACTAACTTTTCGATATATTTCTTGTTGGAAGTATCCTTGATCCCACTGATAACGAGTGGGACCAAATAATTCAATCGGGGTAGTTGCTGATCCATACCACATAGTTCCAGCAACGACAAAAGCTGCAAAAAAGACAGCAGCGATACTACTGGAAAGGACGGTTTCAATATTTCCCATGCGTAATCCTTTGTATAGACGTTGGGGCGGACGGACACTAAGATGGAATAGACCTGCCAATATGCCCAAAGTTCCTGCTGCAATATGATGAGAGGCTATTCCTCCCGGAACAAAAGGATCAAAACCTTCCACACCCCATACTGGATTTACAGCTTGTACCCTTCCCGTTAGTCCATAAGGATCGGATACCCATATTCCGGGACCGTACAATCCTGTTACATGAAATGCGCCAAAACCAAAGCAAGCGACCCCTGATAGAAATAAATGAATTCCAAAGATCTTGGGCAAATCCAAAGAGGGTTTTCCTGTACGCTCATCACAAAAGAGTTCTAGATCCCAATACACCCAATGCCAAATAGCTGCTAAAAAGCACAAGCCAGAAAACACAATATGTGCACCAGCCACACCTTCGTAACTCCAAATACCCGGATTCGTTAGAGTCCCCCCTGTGATACTCCAACCACCCCACGAATTGGTTATTCCTAAACGAGTCATGAAGGGTATAACGAACATACCCTGTCTCCACATTGGATCAAGAACAGGGTCAGAAGGATCAAAAACTGCTAATTCGTATAGAGCCATCGAACCGGCCCAACCAGCAACCAGAGCTGTATGCATTATATGGACAGAAATTAAACGGCCGGGATCATTCAATACGACCGTATGAACACGATACCAAGGCAAACCCATAGAAAACCCCCCTTTTTTTTTCAATGAAAAATAGACGCTATTTAACTTTATTGCACTGTAAAAAAACCATACTATAATACCTTACTTTACTTTTTTAGTGGATTATCTCGATAAAAGGATTAATATTTGTTCGTAGCAACAAAAAGAAGCAGATTTATTCTACACCCGATAAGTACCAATGCGCAATGGTAGGACGTTGAAAGCATTTTATATGAGTAACTTCATCTAGATTTGTTCATCATACAAAGGAAAAGACCTATTTGTAACAAATTTCCTTTCTTCATTCTGTCGTTCTTTTTTCTGAACTTCTTTTTTATTTTAATCTATGGATAAAATAGGATAAAAGAGAAACAATTATTAAGATAATAAACCTATTTTTACGCTTTCACATCAAAGTGAGATATACTACTTCATTTTTCTTTCGTTTAATGCCTATTGGTGTTCCACAAGTAACTTTTCAAAATCCTGGAGACGAAGAGGAATCATGGATTGACCTATAGTGCGACTTGTCCGATCTATTTGGAAATATGGTATTTCCCCGTTCTCTTCCCCGATTGAGATATCCTCTCTTTCGACCAAGAAAAATTGATTGAATCATCAAAAATTTGGAGCGTGAAATGGAAATGCAACGAAGAAAATGAGAATAAAATGAAATCTATTTTCTAGGGGATATACAGATTAATATTAGCAATTAAACTAATTTATGGTTGCTTTGGTTCGAACAATAAAATTAAATATCCAGGCTCTGTTTATAAAAAACCAATTCGTAATATATCTATGATTTTTAGTTAATATCATATTCGATTAAATTCTATTTATTATAGAATCTTCGATTTATAATTTCTAATATAAACAAAAGTGATCTCACTCTGTTAATAAATAATAAATTGAGTAATGTGATGAATGCATTGAATAATTAATATTTGGCGGTAGACATGAAATAAAATTTCATTGAAAAAAAAAAAAATAAGTTGTAGCAAAAAGGTGTAGTATTCGGATATTAGGCCTATATATGTAAATCAAAACCGGTCAGATCATTACTCGGAGTAGAGCAGAAACCTAAAAGAATTCAAGAAGACCATCCAGGAACCAGAAAATTACATCGTGATTGGAATTGAATTCCGATGAAAGAATACATCAATGATAAGTTAGTCCGAAAGGTTTAGTGAATTCTTTTTTTTTATTAAAAAAAAAACTAGAATCTATACATTGATTCTTTTTTTTTTTCGCGATGTGTCTTGAACCGTATGCATTAAAAGATGCATGTACGGTTCAGAGGGAATACAATTTTATCCCACTCAACCGACTTTATCGAGAAAGAGTCATTTTTTTAGGACAAGAAGTGGATACCGATGCCTCGAATCAAATTATTGGTCTTATGGTATATCTTAGTGTAGAGGATGATACCAAGGATTTGTATTTGTTTATAAACTCTCCCGGCGGATCGGTAATACCTGGATTAGCTGTTTATGATACTATGCAATTTGTGCAACCAGACATACAAACAATATGCGTAGGATTAGCCGCTTCAATGGCATCTTTTCTTCTGGTCGGAGGAGAAATTACCAAACGTATAGCATTCCCTCACGCTTGGCGCCAATGAGTTTTTTAGTTGATTTGCGATAAAAAAGAAAAGAAGACAAGACTATGCCTTCGCGATATATGAAATATAAATATTAAGTAATAATAGCATGGCACTTCGAATTCGATTTGAAATTCTTTTTTTTTTCAAAAGCGTTAACTTATGTATCGAAAAAGTAGTATGAGGCAAAGGATATTTCCTATTTTATCTGATATATCAGGAGACCCATTTCAGCGTTACAAACTTTTTTGTTTTCACACCGAAAAACTCTTAACAATATATATATTATTCTGAAAGAATACGAAAAAAAAAAAAAAAGAAATTTTGGGATTGCTAAATAACAGAGGAAATAAATATATAAAGCAACGGAACCATCGTAGTATTTTTTTAACTACTCCAAAAAGAAGGGTGGTTATTGGATCATTTACCTATGTGATAGACCTTATCAATTTATTTTATATTATAAGAGGTAAAAAAAAGGAATATAAAGTGAATTCCATTGTAGAGCCGTATGCAATGTGGAAAAGAAGCCTGTACGGTTGTTCTATTTTATCTTTTTTCTATCTTATTATAAGTAATATTATTCTTTCGAGATAGAATACTAATTTATTATGTTATTTCATCAGGGTAATGATCCATCAACCCTCTAGTTCTTTTTATAAGACAGCACTGGGAAATTTTATCCTGGAAGTGGAAGAACTACTGAAGATGCGCGAAACCCTCACAAAGGTTTATGCACAAAGAACGGGAAAATCTTTATGGGTTGTTTCCGAAGACATGGAACGAGATGCTTTTATGTCAGCAACAGAAGCCCAAGCTTATGGACTTATTGATCTTGTAGCGGTTGAATAAAAAAAAATAAGAGCGATTTTACGTAAGTATGCAATTTTATTTTTTATCTTCTTATCGGGGTTAATACAATATTCTAAATATTCTATAACTACATTAATAAAAAAGTATTCATAATTATCTGGTTAGGATCGATCTAAACCATCCCATTATGTATCTGATTCAATATGCCAACTATTAAACAACTTATTAGAAACACACGCCAGCCAATAAAAAAAGTCACGAAATCCCCCGCTCTTGGGGGATGTCCTCAGCGACGAGGAACATGTACTAGGGTGTATGTGCGACGCGTTCAGATCGTGGACTGGTCCAAAAGAATTGATCGAATATAAGTGATCAGTAACAGTGATATAGGATCGAATATTAAGGATACCATTTACTAGACGAAGAGTGAAAATATCTAAAAAAAACGGATCTATTATATCCTTCTATTGTGGTATCAAATTAATTTATGGTTGATATTGGTACAAATCCAATCACTTACACATCTAATTTAAGATGAAAAAGAATTCCCCATTAATAGCAAATAGTATTCATTAAGCAGGGAAATGCTATTTAAAAAGTAGAAAAATTATACCCTTGACTCCTGCAAGAACGGACTAACAAGGTCAGCTACTCAGCAAATCTTCATAATTAAATAAAATACCGTTACTTTATAGGTGGGTCTCCTTGTGAAAGACCTATTACTTGATAATGATGGGTAGAGCCAAAAAATGTGAACTGTACAAGTTAACAATAGTATTGATTAAATGAAATGAGGGAGGGGGCTCCGGTGTATAGAGAGGACCTCGCCGTTAAGAAGCAACCATAGAAACGAAGGAAACCACTATACTTTTTTCTATTTACTACTTTTTTATTATGTTTTTTGATACCTAGTATCAATACAAGTTCTTATTTCGAGGCGAGAAGCCTAGAAATAAAATCGTGGCCAGGAAGGTTAGAGTAGCAAAAGCCATTGGAATTTTTATTTTATACACTGGAAGAATCCGTTTTGTTATTAATAGACTAGGAAAGCTAAAGTAAATAACTGAAAGAAAAGAAATTAATTAGTTATTCATCAAAATTTCATTTAATTTATTCAATGACTAGAATTAAACGAGGATATATAGCTCGAAGACGTAGAACCAAAATTCGTTTATTTGCATCAAGTTTTCAAGGGGCTCATTCAAGACTTTCTCGTACTATTGCTCAACAGAAAATAAGAGCTTTGGTTTCGGCTCATCAAGATAGAAGTAGAAAAAAAAGGGAGTTTCGTCGTTTGTGGATTACTCGCATAAATGCAGTAATTCGAGCCTATAAACTATACAACAGTTATAGTAGATTAATACATAAGCTGTACCAAGGACAGTTGCTTCTTAATCGTAAAATACTTGCACAAATAGCTATATTAAATAAGAATTGTCTTTATATGATTTGCAATGAGACCTTAAAATTAAAATAAGATAAAGAGGTTGCAAGTACTCCCCGGTAATGTTTTAAGCGAAGTTCCCTGTTGAGTTAATTTGGGAAGGTAGAGTAGAAATTAGTATGGTAAAATAGGATATAATAGGATCATGATAAAGTCGTCACACTGAACAAAATGTCAATTCGTATTTTTAGTCGGATTGAAGTTTTTTTTTTGATTCAATTGAAGAGCAAGCCTATTTATTTTTAATTCTAAGGCCTGTAGTTCTAGGAGTCGACTCGTTTCTTTCAAATTCTTTCTCATTATTAAGAAAAGGTAACAAAGATAAAATACGAGCTTGTTTTATAGCAATAGTAATTAATCGTTGTTGTTTTAAGGTCAATCTATTCACTCGCCTAGCTAATATTTTTCCTTGTTCACTAATAAATCGACTAATTAAACTCATATTTCTATAATCAATCCGATCCCCCGATTGTATCGGGGGCAAACGCCTACGAAAAGATCGCTTAGATTTAAGAAAGAGCCGTTTAGTTTTATCCATGGTTTTTTTATTCCTTGTCCTGAAAATCCTAATCCTAATTCTATTTTGATCGTATCAAAAATGATTTCGAATTAAAAAAAAGTATTTCTTTGTCTTGTTTATTTTCTATTTAAATAAATATAGGATCTATTATATAGAATTTTTGTTATATAAATAATATTAATATCTAATAATTATTAGATATAATATGTGGCTTTTCTTTTTTCTTGGAAAGCAAGACGGACACATGAGCGGTCGGTTAGACCTAGTTCTTTATCTCCCCATGAATCGTATGTTTGTAACAAGAGGTACAGAATTTTTTCAATTCCAATCGACTAGGCGTATTATAGCGATTTTTTTGAGTAATATACTGGGAAATGCCCATTGAGTCCTTATTAACCCGGTTTTGAACACAACGGGTACATTCCAAAATAATTGTTACTCGGGCATCTTTACCCCTGGCCATGAACCTCCTTTGGGTTTTTGATTAACTCAACTGGTCTATTTTTCCATTTTCCTATCCGAACCGAAAAAAAAACAAAGGAAAGAAAAAAATAGAAATTGCTAGATTGAAATCCAATTATAAAAGATTTCGTTGCAATATATCAATATAGTAATAATAAGGAATATAATGATTTCTAACTCTATACTTAGAATTGCTGTACAATATTTAATTTTTCAGTGAATTATCTTGTATTATTATGATATTGTTGTCACATGTATTCAATTTGATTTCTCACGCTATTAGTAATTAATTAATTTTTGGTCCCGGAACCCGGAGTTCATAGTTTCGCTAGGGCAAATCTGGTTTTATTCTTTTCTAATTTTTTTTTCATTAGAAAAAAAGAAGAGTAAGTAGGTGGGTTAGGCACAGATTTTTTATTGTAGCTCTAATTTTCTTCGTGCCTCAATTACTATAATGAAAAAAAGGGGAATATTAACGCATCTGGAAATAAACGATTGATCTCGATCAATAAACCTGCTAAAGAACCAAACCATAAAGTACTTACTACCGGTGCCACGGAAAGATATGTTTTTAGATCTCGCATGTAAAATCCTCCTGCTTTTTTTTTGTGATTTTGTTCTAATTTGTAATACCTAATAGTATTACATATATGCCCAGATGTGTATATGTAGTTAATGGCTAACACTTGTATTTCTATGCAGAATCCATAATGCAGATTGAAATATACAACAATTCAGTAAATATTCCTTTTATAAAAAAAAAAGTCCCGTTGTGTCTGAGAATTTATGAAAAATATTCATTTTTTTTTACGGTTTCTTATTTCTTTATTACGTATCTAATATAAGTCTATTAGTATATGAGATGAGACTAAAAAAAAAAGAAGAAGTGACAAGTTAATATATCCATAAAAGAAATAAATATGTGGAAAAGAAGACAGGGATTCTCTACAATGACACTGTATACCAATTGAAAGGGATGTAGCGCAGCTCGGTAGCGCGTTTGTTTTGGGTACAAAATGTCACGGGTTCAAATCCTGTCATCCCTACCTATTACTTAACTTATGAGAAGTTAAGAAGGGGTCAATTGATAGTGATTAAAATTGAATATACATAAGCAATGTTTCATTTTATTCTTTATGCTAGTATCTATATCCAACACAGGTTGGGTAACAAACTATTTTTTGTGATAATAAAGCGCTCTTAGTTCAGTTCGGTAGAACGTGGGTCTCCAAAACCCAATGTCGTAGGTTCAAATCCTACAGAGCGTGATTAGATCATCCTTATTTGTTAGGTTCAAAATAAAACGGAAGTAGTTGAACAGCAATTTTAATTTGACCTCTTGTTTGCTTTAATCTAGGGGAGGTCAATCAAAAAAAAAAAATAAATGTTAATTAATCAAAGGTCCAATTGATCGCCACGTCTGTATTGTAAATATGCAGTTACGAATAATCCAGATAAAGTAATAGGAATTAGACCCAATACGATTCCAAATAGAAAAACTTCAATCATTTCAATTTCTTTGAAAGGTGAAAAGAGAGGTAATATTTATCCTTAGAATATGTGAACTATAACAGAAGGATTTTGTTATGAATTGTTTATTCAAATTCAATTAATTTCAAATAAGTCGTATCTTGTTCAGAGCGATAAATAGAGCTGAGGTTATAGTCAAGGCTGCTAGTAGA